TGAATTCTATGTAATGATCAATAAATTGAGTTGAATTCTATATCTATATGTATCAACATCCTACTACCCGTTTATTCTATATATATATATTTGGACTGGAGTTGACAAACAACCAATACCAATTTTATTCTTTCTTAGTTTAGATTATAAATGGAAATGGGGCGTGGCCAAGTGGTAAGGCAACGGGTTTTGGTCCCGCTATTCGGAGGTTCGAATCCTTCCGCCCCAGAGGGTTTTTATGCTATTGCTATAGTATTCCTATTATTGCTATAGATAATGGAGCGGTCAGGAGTAAATTAGTATTAATTTAAATATCTGTTCGAATCTCATTAACAAATGATCAAGTTCCATAACATATGTTTTATAACATATTTTTTGGAGCCAATGTATCTTTTTCTATTTCATTTTTTTAGGTCTTTCGTGGTTGACTCTAATGAAAAATTGGAAATCTATGGAACGATTGAGGTAGGGATGGTTTATCTTATTCTTTTTATTCACTTTATGACAAGATTTTATTATTGAAATATTACTCAACCCTATCCCTATGTTAAACAAAATACATAGAAATATAAACCTATAAAATGAGGAAATATTTAACTTATATGGTATGTATGTATCGTTCTATTTCAATGCAAATAATTTTTATATTTTTCTTTTCGTAATCAGATGAAAAGAATAAAGATTCAAATCTTTACTTATATCATTTTTTGATCCACTTGCGAAAAAAAATTGGATTATTTCTTCTTTATCTTTGATCTATTTATCTATTTTAAAATTAAATCAGTGATGAGTCAAGGAAAGACTTATCGGATTAAACATGCTGCTTATTGGCGAATTTCCTTCAAAAAAGATAGTATTTCTAAATAGGAAACTTTTTCAATTATAGATATTTTTTTTTTATAAATACTTTATTAATATTAATGATTTCTTGTCAGTTGAATCTTTGGTATTGAAAAAGTAGGAAAAAGGATAATCTATCCTATTTAGTCACTTGAAGATGCAGAGTCAATAAGTAATTCGTTTATATATAGTTTTATATATAGTTATAATTATATACTTTATATTATTTTGTATTATATAGATTATGTATGTTAAAATGTATGTTAAAATAGATTTATGGATGTTAAAGATATTGTCTTGCTAAAACTTTTTCATAAAAATCGTTCCACATACAGATATCACATCATATTCTTATTTTAAAATAAGAATATAAAAAGTCTAGATTACGATGTTTATGTACAACTGAACCAATGACTATTCATGATTCCATAATTGAATCAATTCCATACTGGTTCGAAATTAGAGGAATGTGATGGTAAAACTTCGTTTGAAACGATGTGGTAGAAAGCAACGTGCGACTTGAAGGACACGATCCGTTGTGGATTTTTAGATCCACCATCTTATTTTCTATTTATCGAGGAATGAAGATGCTCTTGGCTCGACATCGTTTGTTCTGTTACACCTGAATCTTTTGTTTTTTTGTTGGGTTGTAAATAGTCTACGATGGAGCTCGAGTCGAAAAGTCGAAAGGATTAATTCATTTCTGGGGGGCAAGGATCTAGGGTTAATGCCAATCAATCAATTGGAACAACTTCGTAAACGTATCTTCTATATATAATAATAATATAGAAATCAAAAGGATCCAATCCAATTTCAACAAGTTTTGTTTTTAAATTGGAAACTTGTTGTAATTGATCAAACTTTTTCGATTCAAAGTGTATTACGCGGGAATCAACTGTCCATCGGATTCTTTGATAGAAAGAAATCAAATTTCAAATATTTCCAATTCAAATGAAAAGGTATGTTGCTGCCATTTTGAAAGTATTAAGAAGCACCGAAGGAATGTCTAAACCCAATGATTTAAAATAAAGATTAAAGGATCCAAGAACAAGTAAACCCATTTTAATTGTCTCGATAGTCTCAATAACTGGATCATCCAAATCTAATTTTAAACGAGACAAAAAAGCGGGTAAAGACAACTCAATAAATGAAATTGACTAAAGAGAAGAATTTACTTTTGAGCTATTTGAGAGTTATTCAACTTGAGTTATGAGTACGAATGGTTTCTTTTAAATTTTCAGGAAGGACAAAAAACGAATGAAATTAAAGTCTAATTGATTTTCTAGGTTCATTCGAATCAAATCATTTTTTCTCGAGCCGTACGAGGATAAAACTTCCTATACGGTTCTAGGGGGGGTATTGTTCATCTACATCTATCCCAATGAGCCGTCTATCGAATCGTTGCAATTGATGTTCGATCCCGAAGAGAAGGAAAAGATCTTAGAAAAGTGGGGTTTTATGATCCAATGAAGAATCAAACTTATTTAAATGTTCCTGCTATTCTATACTTCCTTGAAAGGGGTGCTCAACCTACAGGAACTGTTCAGAATCTTTTAAAGAAAGCAGAAGTTTTTAAATAACTTCCGTCTAATTAAACAAAATTCTTTTAAATTTAAAGAAATACCAAGGGGGGGTAGCGACTTATATATAACTTTGTATA